TTCCAATAGCAATAATACTTAAATTATTATTTATTCGAATAAATTCAAATAAAATAGAATTAGGTACTAGGTTTCATGTGAATTGCGAAATAGCTCCTTTGTTGGGGAACTTATGCTTTGGACTACGGAAAGGGAAGGAAGGAAGAAAACGAGTGGGTAACGCTAATTCTTCATCTTCAAATCAGTCCTTCCCTTGGGTTATTTTCTGAATGAATAAGTATAAGTAATTGTGTAGGGACGAAATTATAATTATAATATAATGTGAAAAAACAACCTGCACGTCCAAGACCCTAAAAAGAAATATGAGAAATATATATTTCTTTTTCTCGGATTAAACAAAAGGATTTGCAAATAAAAGGGCTAATGCTACAACCAATCCATAAATTGTTAAAGCTTCCATAAAAGCTAAACTAAGTAATAAAGTACCTCGGATTTTTCCCTCCGCCTCGGGCTGTCTCGCAATACCTTCTACAGCTTGGCCTGCAGCAGTACCTTGACCAACTCCAGGTCCAATAGAAGCAAGCCCTACAGCCAATCCAGCAGCAATAACGGAAGCGGCAGAAATCAGTGGATTCATGATAGATAAGTTCCTCACACAAAAAAAAAGAAATGGTTAATGATACAATGAACCAATGAATTAGAACTTAATTATTCCATTGGAATATCCATCCAGTAGAAAGAATTAAAAACGCCAAATTTTAATTAATATATTATTAGATCATTAGTTAGATCATTAGAAATTTTTAGTTACTAATCGGAGAGTCTTTCTGACTACATACAACGGCTGACATCTCTAGCCAAATTCAAATAGTGCAAATTACGTTCATATATAACTTAACTTGTCAATATATAATATAAAATATACATATGTTTCTTACATAACGTAAACCGCCTATATATCTCTTAAATTCAATCCGATTTTCTAATAATTCTTCGAAACATCTAATCGAAAAATTTTTAACTTCAAAATATGAACCTATAAGCATTAGATTCTACATATCTGGTGCAACCGCTCTCTACTAACCAACTAAGTTTTTTCAAGAGACTCTATTACCATTAAATTCTATCTTGATAGAATTTAATGGTAATAGAGTCTCTTGAGCCACACATGATTGGATCTAAACTAAATCTTCCTAAGACTAATCAATGATGACCCTCCATGGATTCGCCTATATAAGCCGCGGCTAAAGTTGCAAAAATAAGAGCCTGAATCCCACTTGTAAATAATCCGAGGAACATGACAGGTATAGGAACCACTAAGGGTACTAAAGAAACAAGAACAACAACTACTAATTCATCCGCTAATATATTTCCAAAAAGTCGAAAACTAAGTGATAGAGGTTTTGTGAAATCTTCTAAAATGTTAATGGGTAAAAGAATTGGGGTTGGTTGAATGTATTTACCAAAATAACCTAACCCTTTTTTTGTAAGACCCGCATAGAAATAGGCTACTGATGTGAGTAAAGCTAAAGCAACAGTAGTATTTATATCATTCGTGGGTGCGGCTAACTCCCCGTGAGGTAACTGTATGATTTTCCACGGGAAAAGGGCCCCTGACCAATTAGAAACAAAAATAAATAGAAACATAGTTCCAATAAAGGGAACCCAAGGGCGATATTCTTCTCCAATTTGTGTTTTACTCACGTCTCGAATAAATTCAAGGACATATTCCAAGAAATTCTGACCCCCTGTCGGAATGGTTTGTGGATTACGAGCAGCTATAACAGCTGAACCTAGTAAGATAGCAATTACAACCCAAGAAGTTATAAGTACTTGACCGTGGATTTGGAAACCCCCTATTTGCCAATAAAAATGTTGACCTACTTCCACACCAGACATATCATATAACCCCTTCTTTAGTGTGTTGATTGAATATGATAGAATATTCATATTGTCCTCTGACAGAAATAAAACTTAAAAAAATTTATTTTGATTCAATCATCTCTTTCTCGACTTGTCTACTTTTTTTTTGAATTGACTTTTTATTTAGGATACCAATTGATCAAATCACATAATATCACCAGCCCTTTCCCTTTAATTTATTATATAGTTTTTGATATTCAGGAACATTAACCAATTCTATTATAAATTTTAGGAATTGAAGTGTTGATTTCATAAAAAAATCAAGTATTTCTTACATAGCTAGAACGACCTTCACAAATTGCAAATACTAACTTGGTAAGAATTAATCGGATTGAAGATATAGCATCATCGTTTGCCGGAATCGAAATATCGGCGAGATCCGGGTCACAGTTTGTATCGATTAAACAAATCGTTGGAATTCCCAAAGTAATACATTCTCGAAGAGCTGTATATTCTTTTTGTTGATCAACAATGATTACAATATCAGGTAATTCTGTCATATATTTAATCCCGCCCAGATATGTTTGCAAGTGAGATAATTGTCTCTTTACCACCGCGGCATCTCTCTTCGGAAGACGCGCGAGTCGCCCCGCCTTTTGTTCCATTCGTAAGTCCCTGAATTTATGAAGTCTTGTTTCTGTAGTGGACCAATTCGTTAACATACCCCCAAGCCACTTTTTATTAACATAATGACATCGAGCCCTTATTGCAGCCCATGCTACTGAATCAGCTGCTTTATTTTTTGTCCCAACAATTAAAAATTGTTTTCCCCTACTTGCTGCGTCAAAAACTAAATCACAAGCCTCTGATAAAAAACGAGCAGTTCTGGTAAGATTTATAATATGAATACCTTTACATTTTGCAGAGATATAAGGTGACATTCGGGGATTCCATTTTCGAGTACCATGCCCAAAATGAACTCCCGCCTCCATCAGCTCTTCCAAATTGATGTTCCAATATCTTCTTGTCATTTCTCCACACACTTTAACTCTTTTTTGAATAAAGAGATGAGGTATCCTGAAATAAAAATTTGTTCCAACGGAACCTTCTTTTTTAACCTGGATATTGATACACAACCCAAACTAAAAATTCCTGTCTATTTTTATCTTTTTTTTTAGTGAACGTATTTTATTACATTACTAAGATACTAAATTAATTAATTAAATAACAATAATCAATAATAAAGATAAAAAAAGATGAATCTCTTCTGTTAAATCCCCCCAATCATTGTTGTTTTGATCTATCACCTAAATTCTTTAAAAAACAAGAATCCAACAATTCTCTGTGGTAAAACAAAATATCTCTCGTTTCTCCCTCGAGTCTATTCTTGTTTTTTTTTTTCAAAGGAATGCTAATGCTCTTATGTTGATTTGATCGGTGTACGAATCCCTTGAATCCAGTACCAACGGGTATCACTCCCCCCAGAACAACGTTTTCTTTTAATCCTTTCAACCAATCAATACGGCCTCGGAGAGCAGCTTTTGCTAAAACTCGGGCAGTTTCTTGAAAACTTGCTTCGGATATAAAACTTTGAGTATTCAGGGATGCTCTCGTTATTCCCAATAAGACCGTTCGGTAACAGATCGCTTCTTCCAAAGCGCGCCCCGTTCGTTCTGCTCGAAACAATCCAATTAGTTCTCCGGGCAAAAAAATATTAGACATTCCATCCTCTGAAACCAAGACTTTAGATGTTATTTGCCGTACAATAATTTCGATATGCCGATCATGAATCTGCACCCCCTGGGATCGATAAACCTTTTGGATCTTATTAACCAAAGAGATACGACTTTGTGCTATAGTTAGCTCAGCCCCAACCAAGAATCCGCACGGAATTCCAATAATTTTTTTTATACGTTCGTTCCAACCATTAATCCTCTTTTCGAGATTCATGGATATTGACTCAACCGAACGAACTTCTAAGACTTGTTCCACTTTTGGCAGACCTTGCGTTATATCACCAGACCTCGATTTTTCATATATAAATGTAACTAGGGTATCCCCTTCATAAATGATTTCTCCATAATGCCCATGAACTGTTGCTCCTGGGGTAGCTAAACAGGGCTTAGCCGATCTTATTACTACCGAATCAAATTGAACAATTATAATTTGACCCGGTTTTAAGTGCAGTCCATTTTTTTTTATACATATATTTTCACAAATAAATTGTCCAAGACGCATTTTTGTAGATGTCTCGTCACAAAAATTGTAATGAAGAAAATCCCAATGCAAATTGAATGGATTCAAAATTATATTACTACAAAAATTGGGATTATAAATTATTCCATTTTCATCCATTAAATAATATTGATATTTAAAGACTTGACAGGTTTGTTTTAAATTGTCCAGTTGTAAATAATTATTTACCAAGATCTGATTATGAGTTATTAAATGGAAAAAAAAAAAAAAATTCGCAAAATTAAGGACTGTTCCTAAAGGACCGAATGAATTCTTAATTAGAATTAGGCGATCTTTTTTAATGGATTCTTTGGGATATTTTACACCGTTGAGTGTGAATGGACCCATTCGAAAACAATTGGATGATGACAAAATTATAAAAGACTGACATTCCTTATTTTTACCCACCAACATACGAACAATTCCTTGATTTGGGTTAAATGCTTGTTGAAGTTTGGGCTTTGAATAAATGGAAAAAAACGGATTCATATTGGTATACTTTAAGCCATCATCAGAAAAAGGGGGGGGATTCTTTCTTTTACCGATATATGAAAGAGCCGTATTCACTAAACCGATCTTTAGGAAATATCGAATTATACCATTTGTCCTTACTTCAACAAATGAAGCACGGGCCTCTTCGATAGAAGAATCTTTTTTGTCTTGGTTCCAATTCAATACTAAACAAGTACGTACTAATTGAATACTTGTGTCATAAATTCCCCGGGTGACTTTGCCATTTCCATAAAGGATATAATTGAAAACTCGAAGTTGCACATTACCCCTTTCTTGCAACAGATCCTGAGGGAAAAGTGTTGCTAAATTGATACCGTCCGTGATTTCATATGTGACTACGGGTCGAACCAAAACAAAATACTTTTTCTTAGTAGGGGTGATCCGTTGAACATAGAGCCAATTTTTAAAATTTTTTGATTCCTTGTAATTTGTCTTTCCTGGTGGTATCAAAATGCCGCTGTGTCGGGATATATTATCTGTTTCCCCAGGAAAATAGATATCTCCAGAAAAAATTTTAAGTTCAATCTTTTTTTTTTTCCTCTCCACCCGAACCACTCCGCCTACGCGGCTTCTTGTATTTAAAGTAATTTTTGTATCTACTCCAATGATACTATTGTTCCGTACCATTATCGAAGAAGATCCGGGTAAAATATGTACTTCCTGGGAAATGAAAAAAAACCGATCGACTTTCATTTGGTATTTTGGTCGAAATTCTTTGACTCCTCGATACTCAATCAAGTCCTCGTTTTTAACGCTGGAATGCATTTCTATAGTCTCATATTTAGTAATTCCCGAACTCTTTGTTCGGTATCGAGGATCATTGAAATAAGCAAAAATACTATTTCTACGGAAAATACCATTTATGGGTATTTCAATCGAGATACCGTTGGAAAGGGACATAAATTCTTTTTCTCGTTCTTGACTCAATTGAAATTGAAATGGAATGATTAATCTATTTTTTCGCCTCTTTGCCAATAAATCGGAGTTTTTTGCAGGATATATGTGATTACAATGACCTATCCCATTAAGTTCTGAATAATTCGGACTCCTATGTTCTTTTTTACTATATTTTTTAATATAAGGATCAAAAAATTTATTTTGTACTTGATCATTAGTCATTGATAAGTTATAAATTATTTGTTCGAAAGAAAGAGAATTCCCGGTTGTTTGATCTTGATCCTTGTGGAGTGAAAAGGAGACTACACTGGATCTGTATGGTCTTCCCGACAATATCCATAAACGGCTTGCTTTTGGTAAGAGATGAACATTACCATATGTAAATTCGGGTGCATGATACACATCGGTACTCCAGTGCATTTCTCCTTCTGAATCAGAATAAATATGTTTTCGAACTTTTTCCTTAAAATTCAGAGTTGATGCCCCCGCACGAATTTCAGCAATAACTTGTTCGGATTCAACATATTGATCATTTTGAACTAAAAGAAAACTTTTTGGAGGAATATTCACATTATGTAGACTATCTTCGCTCTCAATAGTGACATACAAGTCTATATAACATAGAAAGGCAGGGTGTCCATGACGTGTACGTGTGGGATGCACCAACTCCTCATTAAATTTAATTTTGCCATTATAAGGAGCTCGTACATGTTCTGCAGTACCCCCCGTGAATACTCCGCCCGTATGAAAAGTTCTTAATGTTAGTTGAGTACCGGGCTCCCCAATGGATTGACCTGCAATAATACCTACAGCTTCTCCTAATTCGACCAGGTCGCCGTGAGTAGGACTTCGGCCATAACATAATCGACAAATCCAAGACGTACTCCTACAAGTAAAAGGAGTTCGAATGGCTATTGGTTGGGTTCGAAAGGTTATGAATCTATTTACAAGCCCAACCCCGATATCTTGATTGCGAGTCGCAATGCATCGCGAACCCAGATATATATCGTCTGCTAATACGCGACCTATTAATATTTGGGTAAAAATGCTTTCCGGCATCCTGCCGTTTCTAGGACTTACAGAAATACCCCGAATGGTGCCACAATCTGTCCTACGTACAACAATATGTTGAACTACTTCGACAAGCCTGCGCGTAAGATATCCCGCATCTGATGTTCGTACAGCGGTATCCACAACCCCTTTGCGGGCTCCGTAGCAAGAAATTATATATTCTGTTAAAGAGAGTCCTTCGCGTAAATTGCTTTGAATAGGTAAATCAATCATTTGTCCTTGTGGATCGGACATTAATCCTCTCATACCTACTAATTGATGTACTTGAGACACATTTCCTCTAGCTCCCGAAAAAGACATTATATGGACTGGATTATAAGGGTCAGTCATCCTAAAATTAGGATTCATTTCTTGTCGCAAATATTCACTTGTAGAATACCATATCTCGATGGATTGGCGTAATTTTTCTACTGCATGGACATTTCCATAATGATGGTGTTTCTCTAAAATCAAACTTTGCTGTTCAGCATCTTGAACTAGCCATCCCTTAGAAGGTATTGTTAAAAGATCATCAATTCCTAATGAAATGGATGTAGCAGTGGCTTGCTGGAAACCCAGAGTCTTTACTTGATCCAGTATGTGTGCTGTATATGCCATTCCAAAGTGATCTATTAATCTGCTAATAAGTCGTTTCATGGCAGTTCCATCTATCGATTTATTGTGAAAGACCAAATTGGCCCGTTCTGCCATAAGTACCTCCGTATTCCGCTTAAGTAGAATTACACAATGAATGGTTTTGAGTTAATGATTAGAAAACTTCCTTTTCTGAATCTTAATTCACCTAAAAATTGATGAATTGTGATCCTAGTTGAACCCAAAAGACTCGAATTACACGGATATCATAGAATTACTTAAGTAGGGTCTTACCATATGAGCAGGCTCGAGAAAATCCTTGTATAGCTTCTTCAATCTCTCGATAAAGATAAATATGACCAACAGTAGTTCGAATATATACAAAAATAATTTCTTTTTTTATATTTC